ACTCCTTTTTTCTATATTTTTAGAGAGAGAGAATTGATATATGATCTATTTGAAGCTGCTACAGGTATGCGAATGATGCATAATTACTTTCGCATCGGAGGAGTAGCCGCCGATCTACCTTATGGATGGATCGATAAATGTTTAGATTTCTGTGATTATTTTTTACGAGGAGTTGTTGAATATCAACAACTTATTACACAGAATCCCATTTTTATAGAACGAGTTGAAGGAGTCGGTTTTATTAGCGGAGAAGAAGCAGTAAATTGGGGCTTATCGGGACCGATGTTACGAGCTTCTGGAATACAATGGGATCTTCGTAAAGTTGATCCTTATGAGTCTTACAACCAATTTGATTGGAAAATCCAATGGCAAAAAGAAGGGGATTCATTAGCTCGCTATTTAGTACGAATGGGTGAAATGAGGGAATCCATCAAAATTATTCAACAGGCTGTAGAGAAAATTCCTGGGGGTCCTTATGAGAATTTAGAAGTCCGACGCTTTAAGAAAGCAAAGAATTCCGAATGGAATGATTTTGAATATCGATTTCTTGGTAAAAAACCTTCGCCCAATTTTGAATTGTCAAAGCAAGAGCTTTATGTAAGAGTGGAAGCTCCAAAAGGTGAATTAGGAATTTATCTGGTAGGAGATGATAGTCTTTTCCCCTGGAGATGGAAAATTCGTCCACCTGGTTTTATTAATTTGCAAATTCTTCCTCAACTAGTTAAAAAAATGAAATTGGCTGATATCATGACGATATTAGGTAGTATAGATATCATTATGGGGGAAGTTGATCGTTGAAATGATAATAGATAGGGTAGAGGTAGAAACTATCAATTCTTTTTCGAAATCGGAATTATTAAAAGAAGTCTATGGACTGATATGGATTCTACCTATTTTGACCCTCCTACTGGGAATCACAATAGAAGTACTGGTAATTGTGTGGTTAGAAAGAGAAATATCCGCATCGATACAACAACGTATTGGTCCTGAATATGCTGGCCCCCTGGGACTGCTTCAAGCTATAGCCGATGGAACTAAGCTACTTTTTAAGGAGGATATCCTGCCATCCCGAGGAGATATTCCTTTATTTAGCATTGGACCCTCTATAGCAGTCATATCAATTTTATTAAGTTTTTTAGTTATCCCTTTAGGATATCATTTTGTTTTAGCCGATCTTAGTATTGGTGTTTTTTTATGGATTGCCATTTCAAGTATTGCTCCTATTGGTCTTCTTATGGCAGGATATAGCTCAAATAATAAATATTCTTTTTTAGGCGGTCTACGAGCTGCTGCTCAATCTATTAGTTATGAAATACCATTAACTTTTTGTGTGCTAGCAATATCTCTACGTGTGATTCGTTAAAATAGGATCTTTTTCCTCTAAAATCCATTGAATATTTATCTTCCTTTTCTTATTCTATATTCGGGTTGGTAAGTTAAACTAGATAGCTATATGAGTGAAACAAAACAGCTTATTAATTTGTAGTAAAAAGAAAAAATCTCATTTCCTACGTACAAGAAAAAAGTTGAAGTAAACATAAGCAGTGTAAACTCTTTACCCCAAGGTTGAGATTTTTTGATTAGTCATCATATCTTGAAGCGGGCAAGAATAAAGGATTCGCGATATGGAATTCCATTACTAGAATATTCCTAGTTATTACTATAACTTATAATCATAAGAGGAATCCATCAAAAGTTAGTGAGGGGTTAGGAACACTAAAGTACATAAAGGATTAGTAATGAGGAAATCTAAGGCATTAGAGATTTTTCCTCATAAAAGGAATCATAATAAGGACTTGAAATTGGTGGAAATGATCAAGTAGTACTTTCTTCGGATTCCGATCCAGAGTATGTTCCCATTCACTTGTTAAGGAAATGGCTATCAAGAACGAATTAACCCTTTATTCCTTTTTTCTTTTTAAGTACCCCTCCCGGGGGAAAGAAGAATAGGACAAAAGATATGGAATGCAATACAAAAAAAAGATCTTTATTTATTCTTTCCTTCCTCTATTCATATTCATACAGAATTCCTCATGAACTAATGCCCAATTCTTTTCATTTATTAATTGCTATAACGAGTGTTTTATTCCAAGATTAAGTTATTGCTGAACAAAGAAAAATTCTCATTATATTATAAAGGACGAGATCAATTCGGAAGCGCTTTTTCTTATTCTAGCAGACGGAATTCCTTTGGTCTAATTTAGGACTTTCCAATCGATTTTATCTTACCTAATTCTATCTATGCCCAGGGGGATAATACCGAAATGAAACAACCCTTTCCTTTTTTCTGATCATAGAGAAGCCGTATGAAGCTAAGGTTTCATGTACGGTTTTGGAATAGCGGTGGGAACTGTGATGTTATCATCGACTATGATTATCTAACAGTTCAAGTACAGTTGATATAGTTGAAGCACAGTCAAAATATGGTTTTTTTGGATGGAATCTTTGGCGTCAGCCTATAGGTTTTCTGGTTTTTCTAATTTCTTCTTTGGCAGAATGTGAAAGATTACCCTTTGATTTACCAGAAGCAGAGGAAGAATTAGTAGCAGGTTATCAAACCGAATATTCCGGTATCAAATATGGTTTATTTTATCTTGTTTCTTACCTAAATTTATTAGTTTCCTCTTTATTTGTAACAGTTCTCTACTTAGGCGGGTGGAATTTATCTATTCCCTATATATCCTTTTTTGGATTTTTCCAAATGAATAAAATGGTTGGAATTTTGGAAATGACAATGGGTATCTTTATTACATTAACTAAAGCTTATTTATTTCTCTTCATTTCTATCACAATAAGATGGACTTTACCCAGGATGAGAATGGATCAGTTATTAAATCTTGGATGGAAATTTCTTTTACCTATTTCCCTGGGCAATCTCTTATTAACAACTTCTTCCCAACTTGTTTCACTATAAATAAGATAATACAATAATAGTAAGAATATTTTCAACACAAAAATTCTCTCAAACAAGAGAAAGAAACATACCTTTTTCATAGATATTTATAATATGTTCCCTATGGTAACTGGGTTCATGAGTTATGGTCAACAAACAATACGTGCTGCAAGGTACATTGGTCAAAGTTTCATAATTACCTTATCCCACACAAATCGTTTACCTATAACGATTCACTACCCTTATGAAAAATCAATTACATCGGAGCGTTTCCGGGGGCGAATCCACTTTGAATTTGATAAATGTATTGCTTGTGAAGTATGTGTTCGCGTATGCCCGATAGATCTACCCCTTGTGGATTGGAGATTTGAAAAGGATATTAAAAGGAAACAATTGCTTAATTATAGTATTGATTTTGGAGTTTGTATATTTTGTGGTAATTGTGTTGAGTACTGTCCGACAAGCTGTTTATCAATGACTGAAGAATATGAACTTTCTACTTATGATCGTCATGAATTGAATTACAATCAAATTGCTTTGAGTCGGTTACCAATCTCCATAATGGGAGATTACACAATTCAAACAATTAGGAATTCGACTCAAAGTAAAATAGACGAAGAAAAATCTTTGAATTCAAGAACGATTACTAATTACTAGGATTTTTCTTTTTTGTTAGAAAAATCCAATAGTTCTTTACTAACTATAAAGAAAAACGAATAACTACTGCTTATTGCAAATTATTCCTGATTTAAAATGAGAGTTGATTTTCGTGATGTGATTTCTAACTATACAACTTATATACAAAAAATATCCTAATCCCTTTTTCCTTCCTTGAATCTTTTAGTTTTAGTCAGTTCATGAAAAATTTTATACTATTAATTTATTCTTATCCATAATGGATTTACCTGGACCAATACATGAGATTCTTGTGCTATTTGGGGAATTTTTTCTTCTACTAGGGGGCATAGGAGTAGTATTACTTACCAACCCAATTTATTCTGCCTTTTCGCTGGGATTAGTTCTTATTTGTATATCCTTATTCTATATTTTATTGAATTCCTACTTTGTAGCTGTCGCACAACTTCTTATTTATGTGGGAGCCATAAATGTCTTGATCATATTTGCCGTAATGTTCATAGATGGCTCAGAATGGTCTAAAAATAAGAATTATTGGACTATTGGAGATGGGTTCACTTCACTCGTTTGTATAACTATTCTTTTTTCACTAATGACTACTATCCCAGATACGTCATGGTATGGAATTCTTTGGACTACAAGATCAAACCAAATAGTAGAACAGGGTCTCATAAATAACGTTCAACAAATTGGGATTCATTTAGCAACTGATTTTTATCTTCCGTTTGAACTCATTTCCATAATTCTTCTAGTTTCTTTAATAGGTGCAATTACTATGGCTCGGCAATAAGAAATACTTAGAATGAGTCAAAATTCTTAGAATTTCAAATCTAAAATAAGTAACTAAAATAAATAACTAAAGAATCACAATTTTGATTTAGTAAAACCCATCTACTGCCAACAAATACCTTCTTTTCTCTTTTGTTGTGTAATTGTTCTATTCTAATTAATTGAATCGGTTCAATTCTTGTCCTCATATTGAAATGAATCGAGATTGATAAGGAGTTAGTTAATGATGTTTGAGCATGTACTTTTTTTGAGTGTCTATTTATTTTCGATTGGTATCTATGGATTGATCACAAGCCGAAACATGGTTAGAGCTCTAATATGTCTTGAACTTATACTGAATTCAATTAATCTAAATCTCGTAACATTTTCTGATCTATTTGATAGTCGCCAATTAAAAGGAGACATTTTCGCAATTTTTGTTATAGCCCTTGCGGCTGCTGAAGCAGCTATTGGACTATCCATTCTTTCTTCCATCCATCGTAACAGGAAATCAACTCGTATCAATCAATCTAATTTTTTGAATAATTAGACTTTTGAATAATTAGACATAGAATCCTCTAAACAAATAAACAAAGGCGCACATATAATGATAATATAAAATTCAAATATTAAGATGAATAGAAATCGAATACTATTTTCTTATTATTTTATTATTTTAGAATATCTATTTTTTGAGTAGGTTATTGTATAGTATTCTTTTTTACTTATTGAATTTTTGCAATTCATTGATATTGCAATTTGAATATTGCAATAATTTATATTGAAAAGACGATAGCCAATTTATTGGCTAGTTCGAATTCGTATGTACAATTCGTATAATTATGATTGTTGAAGCCCAAAATTCAAGTCTCTTGGCTCTTTTCACGCTTTCTCACAAACGGATTAAGAAATATATTGCATTATTTATTTGTTGAAGTTTGGATAAACCATTGCTTCGTCTGGTGCCTACAATACATATGACTCATATAGTACTAATTTCATTTTTACCAGATCGAAAATTTTTATGTTGAAAAGGAAAATTTATAGATCCAATGTCACATTCCGTAAAAATTTATGATACATGTATAGGATGCACTCAATGTGTACGAGCTTGTCCAACAGATGTATTAGAAATGATACCCTGGGATGGGTGTAAAGCCAAGCAAATTGCTTCTGCCCCGAGAACCGAAGATTGTGTGGGTTGTAAGAGATGCGAATCTGCCTGCCCAACAGATTTTTTAAGTGTCCGCGTTTATTTAGGGCCTGAAACAACCCGCAGCATGGCTCTATCTTATTGATACGTTACAAAAAACTCCACTTGAATCGTCTGATTCCTCTTTACCGAAGAAGCCTGTGCTCGAAATAAGCGAGCACGGGCTTTTCTGGTCAAAACGTATCTTGTCTTTATCACTTTATCATGAGTTATTTTCCTTGGTTAACAATACTTGTTGTTTTGCCGATATTTGCAGGTTCATTAATTTTCTTTTTACCTCATAGGGGAAACAAAATCGTTAGGTGGTATACTATATCTATTTGTTTATTAGAATTCCTTCTAATGACTTATGCATTCTGTTATCATTTCCAATTGGAGGATCCCTTAATCCAATTAAAGGAGGATTCTAAATGGATAGATGTCTTTGATTTCCACTGGAGATTGGGAATCGATGGACTTTCATTAGGATCTATTTTATTGACAGGATTTATCACTACTTTAGCTACTTTAGCAGCTTGGCCGGTTACCCGGAATTCGCGATTATTCTATTTCCTGATGCTAGCAATGTATAGTGGTCAAATAGGATTATTTTCTTCGCGAGACCTTTTACTTTTTTTTATCATGTGGGAGTTAGAATTAATTCCTGTTTACTTACTTTTATCCATGTGGGGGGGAAAGAGGCGTCTGTATTCAGCTACAAAGTTTATTTTGTATACTGCAGGCGGTTCCATTTTTTTCTTAATCGGAGTTCTAGGTATGGGCTTATATGGTTCCAACGAACCAAGATTAGATTTGGAAAGATTAATTAATCGATCATACCCTGCAACATTGGAAATACTATTTTATTTGGGCTTCCTTATTGCTTATGCTGTCAAATTGCCAATTATACCCCTACATACGTGGTTACCAGATACCCATGGGGAAGCGCATTACAGTACATGTATGCTTTTAGCGGGAATCCTATTAAAGATGGGAGCATACGGATTGATTCGGATCAATATGGAATTGTTACCTCATGCTCATTATCTATTTTCCCCCTGGTTGGTAATAATAGGAGCGATGCAAATAATCTATGCAGCTTCAACTTCTCTTGGTCAACGAAATTTCAAAAAAAGAATAGCCTATTCCTCCGTATCTCACATGGGTTTCATAATTATAGGAATTGGTTCCATAACCAACATTGGACTCAATGGAGCTATTTTACAAATACTATCCCATGGATTTATTGGTGCTACACTTTTTTTCTTGGCGGGAACGGCTTGTGATAGAATGCGTCTTGTTTATCTCGAAGAACTGGGGGGGATATCTATCCCAATGCCGAAAATTTTTACCATGTTTAGTAGCTTTTCAATGGCTTCTCTTGCCTTACCAGGAATGAGCGGTTTTGTTGCAGAATTAGTAGTATTTTTTGGACTAATTACTAGTCCCAAATTTCTGTTAATGCCAAAAATGCTAATTACTTTTGTAATGGCAATTGGAATGATATTAACTCCTATTTATTTATTATCTATGTTACGCCAGATGTTCTATGGATACAAGCTATTTCATGTTCCAAACGCAAATTTTGTGGATTCTGGACCGCGAGAACTCTTTCTTTTAATCTGTATCTTTTTACCAGTAATAGGAATTGGTATTTATCCAGATTTTGTTCTCTCGCTATCCGTTGACAGGGTAGAGGCTCTCTTATCCAATTATTATCCTAAATAGGATTTTTTTTTTTAACTAGTCCGCTCTATACTCTATATTCCATAGTGGAAAAACCAAATAATTCAGAAAAAAGTAAAAAAGTCTAAGTCTAATTAGATATATCTCGAATTTTTGAGAACCCTTTGAGAAGGCGTTCAAGGGGTTCTCAAATCAAACAAAAATGGAAAAACTTTCATTTCATGAAGGTTTTATGTTATGTAATCATTTAGATGGTAATGTAAATGAACCATAACTATGTAAACCTATTCCTAATAGATTGATACCAAAATAGCAGATCCAAATTATAAGAAATCCTATTGAAGCTACAAGTGCGGAATTCGTACCCTTCCAATTTGGATTTGTTCTACTATGTAAATAAATTGCGAATATGGTCCAAGTAATAAATGCCCAAGTTTCCTTAGGATCCCAATTCCAATAGGATCCCCACGCCTCATTAGCCCATACTGCTCCACAAAGAATACCTATGGTTAAAAGGGTAAACCCTAGGCTAATGACACGATAACTCCAAGAATCCAAACGCTCAGTTAATTGATATTTGTAATAATTTGAAAATGAAGGAAAAGAGGTGTTTTTTAAAGCACTTCTTTTTGCATAGAAATATTCAATCTCACTAAACTCACTAAAGAAAAATGTTTTAAGTAAAACATTTTTTTTCTTTTTAGAAAAGAAATCGAAATTCTTTCGAAATTTAATGATTAGAAGAGCGGCGGATAATAAGGATCCGCACAAAAGAGTTGCATAGCTTAGTAACATCATACTGACATGCATCATTAACCACTGAGATTGTAGAGCAGGTACTAGTATTGTGGATTGATGCATTTCAGTTAAAAGACCCGACGTGGCAAAGCCTTGCGTTAAAATAGTACTTGGCGTAGTTATTGTGCTTAAATCATTTTTAGAGTTCTGTATCTTAGGAATCGTATGAAGAATATACAGAGCCCATGAAAGGAAGATCAATGACTCATATAAATTACTTAATGGAAAATGTCCCGAAGAAGCCCAACGAGAAACTAAGAATCCTGTTATAGATAAAAAAGTTGCTATCATTCCTTTTTCTGACGAATCATGTAATCCCCCAAGTTCACGAACTAATAAGGTTATCAAATGAATCGTAATCACAATTGAAATAGTTGAGAAAGAGATATGAGTTAGTATATGTTCTAAAGTTGCAAATAGCATAAGGAGAAGGTCCCATTACAAAATTGGAAATTTCGAATTGAATCCATTTTCTAATCTATTGTATTCTTTTTCGAGAATGCCGCCACTCGGACTCGAACCGAGATGCTTGAGCACTGCTTCCTAAGAGCAGCGTGTCTACCAATTTCACCATGGCGGCTAACTTGAAATAATAGGGAACTTAAAAGAATAATAGTTATTCTCTGGCAAATCGTCGAGATTGGGAGAGTCCATAGAATTTAGGAACATTAGAATCTTCATTAAAATAGACTTCGTTTGGTAGTATCGTTGCGGATTTTTTTAACAAAAAACTCTTGCTTTGCTCAATAGAAACAAAGCTTGAAAGAGTTGGAACTGTTTTTTCTCAGTTGCAATATAGAACTAATTTTTTTCTAATTAGTTTCTCATTGAAATTTTTTCAAATCTTTCAATGCAATGGACAAAATCCAAAAAACCTTTTCTATCTATCCATTAGAATTTCTAGAATTTCATCATTAAATACAAAGAATTTTGGATTTTAGCAAAATTTCTAGAATGAAAGCCTTTATTCTCTTATTAATACGATTTACCAAGCCTAAACCAATTTATTTGTGGATTTTGGATAAGATAGGTAGAAGTTGTAAGTCCTATTGCAAGAATACTCTACTTTTCATAATAGAATCCTCATAATAAAATATGAGGATTCTATTATGAAAAGTTCGTTGATAGGAAAAGAATACTTAGGACACAGTATAGCAAAAACTTTTGTTCTATATATCAGAGGGGTTAGTTCTAAGAATATTGTACCGAGGAATTCGACACATAAAAGTACATTCATTAATTAATCCGAATTATTCATATTAAATAATTGGAATTTCTTTTGGATAGGTCAATTCAAATTATTCCAAAACCAGATTATTTGTTTGTTGCCCAGAAAAACCCTTTGGTTTTGGATGCTCGCTGCCGCTGGAAAATGATCTTGATTTTGCTAAAGAATAAGATTGTACTATGGAAAAATAAGTCTTTTTCTTCCAAAGATTTTTACGAATACGCTTTTTTGACATCGAAGTACGTTTTTTTGGAACTGCCATTTAAAAAGGAGATTACTTTTTTCTAGTTGTATGTGAAAGACATCTATTGCCGCAAATCAATCCTTCTTTCTGCTTTTTCTTAGTATTTATACTTAGATACTGAACTGAAATTCAGAATTCTTTTTTATTTCATTTTCTCTAATGCGGATAAGACAAGAATTTTTTAGCATATTTTTCATTTAGCATATTTTTCATATATATTTTGGATTTTGTTTTAATAATATAGAATATATACAAAGGTTTTCTATTTAAATCAATTTATATATCAAGTATACTTCATATATAGATATATGGTACGGGGGTCTATCCCCCATATAAGATGGGGGGATAAAAGGAAGGGAAAATTCAAATAGTTAATTAAGTTCAGAATGGTATTCCATAATTGAATTCCAATCAAAACAAAAAAAAATAGTTAGTCTCTTAAACAAGACATTCTAAAACTTAGGTAATTCTAGTCATTAGGATTTCAGTTCTATATGAAGTAAGGAATATTCGAGAATTTCCTATAAACATAGGTTTTCATTGGAATTCAATCAATCAGTTACGAAACATGAGAGTTGCTTCATCTTCATTGTAATAGAAAGAAATACAAAAATGAATAAAAAAATGAATAGAAAGTAAAATGATTCAATCCTTTTTTATATTTTAATAAATATCCTTCTTTAGATAATAACTAAGTAACAAAGTTATTTGATTAACTTTTTGAATTTAACCAAGTAAACCCATTCTTCATTTTTGATTATTTCAATGAGAGAAATTTGGAAAAATGAAGAATTCCAGTATTTTGTCTTATTCTTTTTTTTTTTATTCCTTCAGAAAGAGATAAGAATTGGTTTGGTGAATCGGAAACAATTTTATTTTATAAAAAAATTGAAGTAAAAATTTCCATTTCTTTTCTTATGGAACATACATATCAATATGCATGGGTAATCCCTCTTCTCCCACTTCCAGTTATTATGTCAATGGGGTTTGGACTTATTCTTATTCCGACAGCAACAAAAAATCTTCGTCGCATATGGGCTTTTCCTAGTGTTTTACTCTTAAGTATAGCTATGGTATTCTCAGTTCACCTATCTATTCAACAAATAAATGGAAGTTCTATCTATCAATATCTATGGTCTTGGACTGTCAATAATGATTTTTCCTTAGAATTTGGATACTTGATCGACCCGCTTACTTCTATTATGTTAATACTAATTACTACAGTAGGAATCCTCGTTCTTATTTATAGTGACGATTATATGTCTCACGATGAAGGATATTTGAGATTTTTTGTTTATATAAGTTTTTTCAATACTTCCATGTTGGGATTGGTTACTAGTTCCAATTTGATACAAATTTATTTTTTTTGGGAACTTGTGGGAATGTGTTCCTATTTATTGATAGGCTTTTGGTTTACACGGCCAATTGCAGCGAGTGCTTGTCAAAAAGCTTTTGTAACTAATCGTGTAGGGGATTTTGGTCTGTTATTAGGAATTTTAGGTTTTTTTTGGATAACAGGTAGTTTAGAGTTTCGGGATTTGTTCAAAATAGCTAATAACTGGATTCCTAATAATGGGATTAATTCCTTACTTACTACTTTGTGTGCTTTTTTATTATTCCTTGGTGCAGTTGCAAAATCTGCACAATTCCCTCTTCACGTATGGTTACCCGATGCTATGGAAGGACCCACTCCCATTTCGGCTCTTATACACGCAGCAACTATGGTTGCTGCGGGGATTTTTCTTCTAGCTCGACTTCTTCCTCTTTTCATATCCCTACCTTTAATAATGAGTTTCATTTCTTTAGTAGGTACAATAACACTCTTCTTAGGAGCTACTTTAGCTCTTGCTCAGAGAGATATTAAAAGAAGCTTAGCCTATTCTACAATGTCTCAATTGGGTTATATGATGTTAGCTCTAGGTATAGGTTCTTATCAAGCTGCTTTATTCCATTTGATCACTCATGCTTATTCGAAAGCTTTATTGTTCTTGGGATCCGGATCCATTATTCATTCAATGGAACCTCTTGTTGGATATTCACCAGATAAAAGTCAGAATATGGTTCTTATGGGTGGTTTAAGAAAATACGTTCCAATTACAAGAACTACTTTTTTATGGGGTACGCTTTCTCTTTGTGGTATTCCACCTCTTGCTTGCTTCTGGTCCAAAGATGAAATCCTTAGTAATAGTTGGTTGTATTCACCCTTTTTTGGAATAATAGCCTCTTTTACTGCAGGATTAACTGCGTTTTATATGTTTCGGATATATTTACTTACTTTTGATGGGTACCTGCGTGTTCATTTTCAAAATTACAGTAGCACTAAAGAGGGCTCGTTGTATTCAATATCCTTATGGGGAAAAAGGATACCCAAAGGAGTGAATAGAGATTTCATTTTATCAACAACGAAGAGTGGAGTTTCTTTTTTTTCACAAAATATATCCAAAATTCATGGTAATACAAGAAATAGGATAGGGTCCTTTAGTACTTCCTTTGGGGTTAAAAACACTTTTGTCTATCCTCATGAAACGGGAAATACTATGCTATTCCCTCTTTTTATATTACTGCTTTTTACTTTGTTCATTGGATCCATAGGAATCCATTTTGATAATGGAGTAATGGATAATGGAATAGCGGAGTTAACCATATTATCAAAGTGGTTAACTCCCTCAATAAGCTTTTTCCAGGAAAGTTCTAATTCTTCCATAAATTCATATGAATTTATCACTAATGCAATTTCTTCTGTAAGTCTAGCTATGTTTGGTCTATTCATAGCATATATCTTCTATGGATCTGCTTATTCTTTTTTTCAGAATTTATATTTAAAAAATTCCCTTGTAAAAGAGAGTCCGAAAAAGTCTTTTTTGGATCAAGTAAAAAAAAAGATATACAGTTGGTCATATAATCGTGGTTATATAGATATTTTCTATACTAGGGTCTTTACCCTGGGTATAAGAGGATTAACCGAACTAACGCAGTTTTTCGATAAGGGTGTCATTGATGGAATTACCAATGGGGTAGGTCTTGCTGGTTTTTGTATAGGAGAAGAAATTAAATA